GTAAACGTTGGGGGCCTCAACAATGACTGTTGGGGGGGATATGCAATGATGTGCCTGGGCCGAGGCCTTGGTTGAAGTTAATTGCAGGTTTATTATTTGTTGGATTTGTATGATATGTTTCAAGTTAGGAATTACTTGGTCTGTTTGTTGTTTGCATTACTAAAAGTAACAAAACTCTGGGTTATGTGTTTACCTAAGTAGGGATTTTCTTGTTTCCAGGGGGGTTAGCAAGAGTATTAATGATCTCAGGACCTTAGGGGGGTAGGGGGGTTAAACCCGTAAAAAACCTAAGAGGGGGCGATCTTAGGGAACTTTCGGGGAATAAATCATGTTATGCTCATGATAACAGTTATGCAATTCTTTTTAGAAAGTCTTTCCACCTCTCATAACGTATTCGTGGAGGCAAGAAAATGTTCACACTTGTCTGTTATTCCCGTGTGCACTCTGAAATGCAAGATGAAAGGAAAAAAAAAAAGAGAACCCCTTGCGCGTATGAGGTAGGATGCTGGGTTATCTCGCCATATGGTCGCCACCATTAACTTATGTCAGCGTCGATAAAAGTGGGAGGAATAACTTCAAGTCATGGCCCTGAAGTAGGAACCAAATGCCAGGAATAATTCACTGAGTGAAACCCCCACGAATACTTGTCCCTCACCCTCAATAACCGTGATCATAAAGATATCAACTGATGGTAGGCTCTTACTGGGCGGATAACTTAACTCGACGGGATGTTGATTCGTTGTATAACTTAACTTATGATTTATTCTGTTAGGGTTATAAGTTTCGCCTGTCTTTACTCCAGTTATGGATACTTCATTTTTTGCTTTTCGTCACCCTTTGACTGTATTACTACACCAGAATGGTTTAATTCAATGAATGTTGATAATACATAGGTGTATTTATAACATATAAATATATGGTTCATATATTTATATGGTTTATATACATAATATATACATATGTATACAGATATATGTTGGGGTATATCTATGTGGTGATAATGCTTATATGTTATTGGCAAAGAGTAGTTAAATTTAGAATCCTAGCTTTGGGAGTTAGGGGTAAGAGTTAGAATCTCTTCTCTTTGAGCACGAGGGAGGATTTTAACTTCCGGCCACCGGCTTACAAGGGCGGCGCTCTGACGCTGAGCTACTAGTGCATGTTAATTGAAGGGCCTTGTTCTCTGATCATGCAGCTACGGGGAAGAAAACCAGGAAAAGGGAGAAGTAAAGGACAGAGGCCACTTGTCCGATGATAATAAACGGCTGTTCTGCCGGCATGCCTCCAATTCAAGTGAGGATGATTACGTTCATGATTAGTGCTCAGAAAAGGAACTGGGAGACGGGCCGGAAAGTTAGGGCGCGTTGTTTTGAGGTGTGAAGGAATGGTACAACTATTAGGACTAGAATAGAAGCCAGGAGTGCTAATACCCCTCCTAGCTTGTTAGGGATTGAACGTAGAATTGCGTAGGCAAACAGGAAGTATCATTCTGGCTTAATATGTGGTGGCGTAACCATGGGGTTGGCAGGGGTGAAGTTGTCTGGGTCTCCCAGAAGGTTGGGAGAGAATAGTGCCAGGGAGGCGAGGGCTAGAAGAAGAACTCCGAAACCTAGGAGGTCTTTGTAGGAGAAGTAGGGGTGGAATGAGATTTTGTCCGCGTTTGAGTTGAGACCAATGGGGTTGTTAGAGCCGGTTTCGTGTAGGAATAGAAGGTGAAGAACGGACATGGCTGCAATGACGAATGGGAAGAGGAAGTGGAAGGCAAAGAATCGAGTAAGGGTAGCATTGTCTACCGAGAAGCCCCCTCAGATTCACTCTACAAGTATAGTGCCTACGTAGGGTACGGCAGATAGAAGGTTGGTAATTACAGTGGCACCTCAGAATGACATCTGTCCTCAGGGGAGAACGTAGCCTACAAAGGCGGTCATCATTACTAAGAGGAGTAGTACAACGCCAATGTTTCATGTTTCTTTGTACAGGTATGAGCCGTAGTACAGGCCTCGGCCGATGTGGAAGTAGATACAGAAGAAGAAGAATGATGCACCGTTTGCATGAAGGTTTCGGATGAGTCATCCGAAGTTTACGTCCCGGCAGATGTGGGCGACAGAGGCAAATGCTGACTGGACATCAGGCGTGTAGTGCATTGCAAGGAACAGTCCTGTTAGGAGTTGGGAGATTAAGCAGAGGCCAAGAAGTGAGCCAAAGTTTCATCAAACGGAGATGTTTGAGGGTGATGGAAGGTCGACTAGTGCGTCGTTAGCGATTTTTAGTAGTGGGTGTGTTTTTCGGAGGCTTGCCATTAGGGTTCCTGTAGTTGAATTACAACGGTGGTTTTTCACATCGCTAGTCCTGGATAGAGTCCTGGCAGGAATTATGACTATTTTTATGTGTCTGTTGTTAATCGGGCTAATTGTTGGGTATATTGCGGTTGCTTCTAACCCTGCCCCCTACTTTGCCGCTTTAGGTTTAGTAGTCGTAGCGGGGATGGGCTGCGGGGTGCTGCTTTGATTTGGTGGTTCTTTTTTATCACTTGTTCTGTTTTTGATCTATTTAGGGGGAATAATGGTTGTGTTTGCTTATTCGTCAGCTCTAGCTGCTGAGCCGCATCCGGAAGGTCTAGGAAGCTGAGCCGTTGGGTCCCAGGCGGTGGCTTATGGGCTATTAACTCTTGTTTTGGTTGGGAATTTTGTTTGAGGGTGGTTTGGAGAGTCTTGAACAAATCTAGATGACATGTCTGAGCTTTCTGTTGTACGGGGGGATACGGAAGGGGTTGCGTTAATGTATTCTGCTGGCGGGGGGCTATTATTGCTTTCCGGGTGGGTACTGCTTCTCACTTTATTGGTGGTATTGGAGCTAGTCCGAGGGGTGAGCCGGGGGACAGTACGGGCAGTTTAGTAGGAGGCGATAAGTGTTATAAGTGCAAGCGTTAGGAGGAATAAGGTGAGGTAGGTTTTGATTATTCCTCGTTGGGTGTTACTTGTAGTGGTGATAAGAGGTGCGTTAATAGAAACTACGGCTTTAGGGCCGACTTTTTCTATTCAGGTTTGATCAACCATTTGGGAAGCAACCGTTTGTCCCAGGACTAGGTTAAGTTTTGGTGTGAAGCGGTGGATGATCGAGGGGAAAAAGCCTAGTATGTTAGAGAAGTGGTGGGGGGACAGTTTAGGGGTGGGTTTAAATTGTTTCGTAGTTAGGGATGCGAGTTCAAGCGCAATTAGGAGGCCGAGAATTGTGACAATTAAGGCGGCAAGTTTTAATACAGGAGGCATGGACATAACTGGTGTTTTTAGGGGGAGGATGTTTGAGGTAATGACAAGTCCTGCAATGATGCTTCCTCAGGCTAGTCGTTTAATGGGGTTAATTACTGCTGGGTTGTTTTCGTTGATAGGGGAGAGGGCATTGAATCGGGGATGGCCTATAGATACAAAGAATACAACGCGGAGGCTGTAAATAGCTGTAAACGAGGTGGCAATAAGAGTTAGGGTAAGGGCCCAGGCGTTTAGGTTTGAGGTATTAAGTGCTTCAATAATGGCATCTTTAGAGAAAAAGCCTGCCAAGAAGGGGGTGCCAGTTAAGGCTAAGCTCCCAATTGTGAGGCAGGTGGAGGTGAATGGGGTTAGGTGGTGTATGCCGCCTATTTTGCGAATGTCCTGCTCATCGTTAAGGCTGTGGATAATAGAGCCAGAGCAAAGGAATAGTATAGCTTTAAAGAAGGCATGAGTGCAAATGTGGAGGAAGGCAAGTTGCGGTTGATTAAGGCCGATTGTTACCATCATAAGGCCCAGTTGGCTGGACGTAGAGAATGCAACGATTTTTTTAATGTCATTTTGGGTGAGGGCGCAGGTAGCGGTAAAAAGGGTTGTTAAAGCACCTAAGCAGAGGCAGAGTGTAAGGGCTGCGGGGTTATTTTCTATAAGAGGGCTTGTCCGGATTAGGAGGAAAATGCCCGCGACGACCATTGTGCTAGAGTGCAGTAGGGCAGAGACCGGTGTAGGGCCCTCCATAGCAGAAGGTAGCCATGGGTGAAGTCCGAATTGGGCTGATTTCCCAGTGGCCGCGAGAATTAGTCCTATAAGGGGGAGAGTCAGATCAAGGTCCTTAGCGGCAGCAAACATTTGTTGTATTTCTCAGGAGTTGAGGTTTGTGGCCATTCAGGCCATAGCAAGAATTAGGCCAATGTCACCTACACGGTTGTAGATTACGGCTTGTAGGGCAGCAGCGTTAGCGTCTGCCCGTCCGTACCATCAGCCAATTAATAGGAATGATATAATTCCGACTCCTTCTCAGCCAATAAAGATTTGGAACATATTGTTTGCTGTTACTAGGATAATTATTGCGATAAGGAAGACTAGGAGGTACTTAAAGAATCGGTTCATGAATGGGTCTGCATGTATGTATCATGATGCAAATTCCAGGATAGACCATGTCACATACAGTGCGACAGGGGTAAAGATGACTGAGTAGTGGTCAAACTTTAGGCTGATGTTGATGTCAAAGGTGAGGGTATTTATTCAGGTTCAGCTAGTGATGATTGTTTCTGCCCCCTCGTTTAGGAACAAAAACAGTGGCAGTAGGCTTACAAAAAATGCTAACTTAACTGCTGTTTTAACTTGTGCAAGGGCTCAGTTAGGTGCTTGGGGGTTGGGGGAAAGAGTCGTTAATACGGGGTAGACAAGGAGGGAGAAGATAACGATTAGGCTCGTTGTTATTATAAGAGAGGTGGAGGGCATAGCTGCTGCTACTTGGACTTGCACCAAGAGTTTCTGGCGCCTAAGGCCAGCGGATGAGCTCTTATCCTTTAGAAGCCGTTTGAGTGAGCCCAGGGGTCTAACTTGGGTCACGAAAATTAGCAGGTTTCGTTAACTGTCGAGTTCTCTCTCGGTGAACAAGGGGGTTTTAACCCCTATTTTTAGAGTCACAGTCTAATGTTTGCGTTAAAACTATGTTTACAGGCAGTCCAGCCTCAAATTAAGTACGGGTTCAAAATAAGGAGGAGGAGGGGCAGTAAATGCAGGGCAATAAGAAGATGTTCTCGTGTGTGGGAGGGTTCGAGAGCAGTTATGTGAGGAGGAAGTGGACCGCGTTGTGTTATTAGGAACATGTAGAGTGAGTAAGATGCCGTAATTAGTGTCCCGATTCCTGTTAAGAGGAGGGTTCAGTGTGACCATTCAAATAGTGACGTAATAATCATGAGTTCTCCTGCGAGATTAGGGAGTGGGGGTAGGGCGAGGTTAGCAGCGCTGGCAAGGAATCATCATGATGTTATAAGGGGCAGGACTATTTGCATACCTCGAGCTAGAACCATGGTTCGGCTGTGGGTTCGTTCATAGTTGGTATTCGCTAGGCAGAATAGAGCTGACGATGTTAGTCCGTGTGCAATTATTAGGATGAGAGCACCTGTGAATCCTCAGGGCGTTTGGATGAGGATGCCTGCTGCGACTAGGCCTATGTGGCTAACTGAGGAGTAGGCAATAAGGGCTTTAAGGTCTGTTTGGCGGAGGCAAATTGAGCTAGTCATGAAAACGCCTCAGAGGGCAAAGATAATGAAGGGAAGGCAGAGTTCCTTTGTTATAGGCTCAAGGACAGCTGTTATTCGCATCATACCATAGGCCCCCAACTTAAGAAGTACTGCTGCTAGAATTATTGAACCTGCGATTGGGGCTTCTACGTGTGCTTTAGGAAGCCATAAGTGGACTCCGTATAGGGGCAGTTTAATTAGGAACGCTAGGAGGCAGGCCGCTCATCATAGTTTGTCCGCGAATGAGTCTACAGGTAGGGGTTGCGAGAATTGCATCAAAAAGATGGAGAGAGTGCCTGAAGTGTCGTATAAGATAAGGAGGGCGACAAGTAGGGGGAGAGAGCCTGAGAGTGTGTAAAATAAAAAGTATGTGCCTGCGTTCAATCGCTCTGTCTGGTTTCCTCAGCGGGTAATAAGAACCAGTGTTGGTAGGAGGGTTGCTTCAAATATGACGTAGAACATAATAATTTCTGTAGCGCCAAAGGCTAAGATTAGGGAAATTTGAAGGAAGACTATTAGGGAGATATACAATCGTTGTCGGTTAATAGGTTCAACAGTTATGTGATTTTGGCTTGCGAGGATTATTAGTGGGAGGAGTCAGCACGTAAGGACTAGGAGTGGAGTAGATAGTGGGTCTTTGGCCAGGTATGGGGAGATTGCGCTTCAGCCTGTCTCTGGTGTGACATTTAGTCATAAAAAACTAGCCAGCGCAATAATAAAGCTGTGGGAGAGAGTTGAAGGCCAAAGTCATTTACCAGGGACTAGCCAGGTTGAGGCTAAAAGGAAAATAGAGGGGACTAGAACTGTTAGCATTGTAGGAGGTTTAGGCCCTGAAGTCGGTCATTACCGTGGGTTCGGGCAGTAGCTACTAGAAGAGCAAGTCCTGCACTTGCTTCACAGGCGGAGAAAGCCAGCAGCAGTATTGGGGCAGCTGAAAAGTTGGTCGAGTCTAGTTGTAGGGTCCAAACAGAGAGTGCAATAAAAAGAGACAGTATTATAGCCTCTAAGCAAAGGAGGGCTGATAAGAGGTGGGTTCGGTGGAATGCGAGCCCTGCTAGCCCTAGAATAAAAGCTAATGAGAAAGCGAATTGAACAGGGGTTATTGGCATTAGGAAGTTATGGAGTTTAACCACAGGTTCTTGAGCCGAAATCAAGTGTTTTACTTAAACTAACTGCCTATTCAGCTCATTCTAGGCCCCCTTGGAGTCACTCGTAAATTAAGCCTAGTGTAAGGAGGATTAGAAGGCCAGAGGCCCAAAGGAATGTGGTAAGTGGAAGAGATAGTTGGTCTCCTCATGGGAGGGGGAGGAGTAGGGCAATTTCGAGGTCAAACAGAAGGAATAGAATTGCAACTAGGAAGAAGCGGAGGGAGAAGGGCAGGCGGGCGGACCCAAGCGGGTCAAAGCCACATTCGTAGGGGGAGAGCTTTTCGTGGTCGGGGGTTATTTGAGGAAGTCAGAAGGATACCAGGGCGAGGATGGTAGAGAGCGCAGTTGCGATTAGGAGAATGGTTGTGATTAGGCTCATTATCTTTTCTTGGGCTTTAACCAAGACCTGGTGATTGGAAGTCACTTATACTGGGGTTAATACTAAAAAGATTAAGATCCTCATCAATAGATGGAAACGTACAGGAATAGTCAAACAACGTCTACGAAGTGTCAGTATCAGGCAGCTGCTTCAAATCCGAAGTGGTGGTCTGATGTAAAGTGGTATCGGATTTGACGTAGTAAGCAGACAGCGAGGAAAGTAGAGCCAATAATTACATGAAGGCCGTGGAATCCTGTGGCCACAAAGAATGTTGAGCCGTAAACTCCGTCTGCGATTGTAAAGGGAGCTTCGTAGTATTCCATTCCTTGTAGGAAGGTGAAGTAGAAGCCTAGAAGAATTGTAAGGAAAAGGGAGTGAATGGCTTCTTTTCGGGCCCCTTCTATAATGCTATGGTGAGCTCAAGTAACTGTGACGCCTGATGCAAGGAGAACGGCCGTATTTAGAAGAGGTACTTCAAAGGGGTCAAGAGTTGTAATACCTGTGGGTGGTCAGCAGCCCCCTAGTTCTGGGGTTGGGGCAAGGCTAGAGTGGTAGAAGGCCCAGAAGAATCCAAGGAAGAAGAAAACTTCAGAGGTGATAAAAAGAACTATTCCAAATCGAAGCCCTTTTTGGACAGGAGGAGTGTGGTAGCCCATAAAAGTGCCTTCTCGGACAATATCTCGTCACCACTGGTACATGGTTAGGAGCAGTAAAACTGTGCCAACGGCCATTAGGACCATTGAGTTAAAATGGAATCAGATAGCAAGGCCTGACGTTATTAGGAGGGCAGCAATAGCCCCTGTAAGCGGTCATGGGCTGGGGTCAACTATGTGGTATGCGTGTGCTTGATGTGCCATTATTAATTAGACGTTTTCTTGTAGGTATAGGCTTAAGAGAAGGATGAAGACGTAAGCCTGAATCATTGCTACAGCAACTTCTAGAAGGGTGAGTAGGAATAATAGTGTTATTGTTAGGAGTGCCACTGTAGGCATTATTGGTAGCATAACTGCGGCTGCTGTCGCGATTAGTTGAATAAGGAGGTGGCCTGCTGTGAGGTTGGCTGTTAGCCGAACTCCTAGGGCAAGGGGGCGAATAAAGAGGCTAATTGTCTCGATAACAACTAGGATCGGGATTAGAAGAACTGGGGACCCTTCTGGAAGTAGATGTCCGAGGGCGTGTGTAGGTTGGTTTCGCATCCCGATAATCACTGTTGCTAATCAAAGAGGGAATGCTAGGCCTAGATTTAGAGAGAGTTGAGTTGTAGGAGTAAAGGTGTATGGAAGGAGTCCTAGCATGTTCAGTGAAATAAGGAAGACTATAAGGGAGGTTAAGAGTATGGCTCATTTGTGCCCGGGGATATTAATAGGGGTGAAAAGCTGGTGAACAAATCGGCCAATAAATCAGTTTTGTAGGGTTAATAGTCGGTTATTTAGTCATCGGCTTGTAGGGGCTTGGAAAAGAAGTCACGGCAGAGTTAATGCGAGTGCAATAAGGGGGATGCCCAGAAGTACTGGGCTAAGGAATTGACCGAAAAGGTTTATTGTCATGGTCAGGCTCAGGAGTCCCCTTTTGGCTTTTCAGTGCTTTGAGGGGTTGGTTCTTTAGGATAAGTATGGGCCAGAATTTTTGGCGGGATGACGGTTAGTAGAACTAACCATGAGAAGGCCATGATGGCGAGTCAAGGGGCTGGGTTTAATTGAGGCATAGTCGCTAAGGGTGATCGGAGGCCACCAATCTTTAGCTTAAAAGGCTAACGCTGTTGTCCAGTTTAGCTTCTTAGCGAGGCGTCTTCAAGTATTAGAGATGATCAGTTTTCAAAGTGTTCTAGAGGAACTGCTTCAACTACAATTGGTATAAAGCTGTGGTTAGCTCCGCAGATTTCGGAGCATTGACCATAGAAGACCCCTGGTCGAGATGCAATAAAGGCTGTTTGATTTAGGCGTCCTGGGACTGCGTCTATTTTTACGCCAAGTGAAGGAACGGCTCATGAGTGGAGAACGTCTTCGGCGCAAACTAGGACTCGAATTGGGGATTCTACGGGGGTAACTATTCGATGGTCTGCATCTAGAAGGCGGAATTGTCCGGGGGTAAGGTCTTGTGTGGGGATCATGTAAGAGTCGAAACCTAGGTCTTCGTAGTCAGTGTATTCGTATGATCAGTATCATTGGTGGCCTACGGCTTTAATGGTTAAATGGGGGTAATTAATTTCGTCCATAATATAAAGGATGCGTAGGGAGGGGAGAGCGATAAGGATAAGAATAATAGCTGGTAAAACTGTTCAGATTACTTCGATTTCTTGTGAGTCAAGGATGTATTTGTCAGTAAGTTTGGCTGAAATTGTGGCGGGAATGATATAGAGTACGCAAACGCTAATTAGAAGGACAATTATTAGGGCATGGTCGTGGAAGTGAAGAAGTTCTTCTATGAGGGGGGAGGCTGCATCTTGGAATCCTAGTTGTGTGGGGTATGCCATGTAAAGAGAAACGCCGGCCTTTAACCCGCAATAAGGAACCTGACAGGGCCTTGTAATACATTTTACTAGTTTCTCATGAAGAAAGTGACAGAGTGGTTATGTGGTTGGCTTGAAACCAACATACGGGGGTTTAATTCCCTCCTTTCTCGTAGCTTGATTGGACTAAAACAAATGCTGGCTCTTCAAATGTGTGGTAAGGAGGAGGGCAGCCGTGCAGTCATTCCACATTAGTGGCAGTGTGGCCTACTGTTAGTACTTCACGTTTAGCCGCAAATGCTTCTCAAATAATAAACAGGAACATAATTACTGCTACTAGGGAGACTAGAGACCCAATAGAGGACACTGTATTTCACAGGGTGTAGGCGTCAGGGTAGTCTGAGTATCGCCGGGGTATTCCAGCTAGGCCCAGGAAGTGTTGGGGGAAGAATGTTAAGTTTACACCTGTAAACATTACGCCGAAGTGGATTTTGGACCATGTGCTGTGTAGGGTGTAGCCTGTAAATAGGGGGAATCAATGGACGAAGGCAGCGACAATGGCAAAGACAGCACCCATAGATAGTACATAATGGAAGTGAGCTACAACGTAGTATGTGTCATGAAGAACGATGTCTAGGGATGAATTTGCCAGGACAATTCCTGTCAGGCCACCAACTGTAAAGAGGAAAATAAAGCCTAGGGCTCAAAGAAGAGGGGTTTCTCATTTGATATTGCCCCCGTGAAGAGTGGCAAGTCAGCTAAACACTTTTACCCCGGTAGGAATTGCGATAATCATTGTGGCTGAGGTAAAGTATGCTCGTGTGTCTACGTCTATTCCGACGGTAAACATGTGGTGGGCTCAGACAATAAATCCTAGTAGGCCAATGGCCATCATGGCTCATACCATTCCTATGTAACCGAAAGGTTCTTTTTTGCCTGAGTAGTAAGCAACGATGTGGGAGATCATGCCAAAGCCAGGCAAGATTAAAATGTATACTTCTGGGTGGCCAAAGAATCAGAAGAGGTGCTGGTAGAGGATAGGGTCCCCTCCTCCGGCTGGGTCAAAGAAGGTTGTATTTAAATTTCGGTCTGTTAAAAGCATGGTAATTCCTGCAGCAAGGACTGGCAGGGAGAGGAGAAGAAGGACTGCTGTAATTAGAACGGCTCACACAAATAGGGGTGTTTGGTATTGTGAGATTGCTGCGGGCTTCATGTTAATAATTGTTGTAATAAAATTAATGGCCCCAAGAATTGAGGAAATCCCTGCTAAGTGGAGAGAGAAGATAGTAAGGTCAACGGAAGCCCCAGCATGGGCCAGGTTGCTAGCTAAAGGAGGGTAGACAGTTCAGCCAGTTCCAGCTCCGGATTCAACCCCTGAAGAGGCTAGAAGTAGAAGGAACGAAGGGGGTAGGAGCCAGAAGCTCATATTGTTCATTCGGGGGAAGGCCATGTCTGGTGCCCCGATCATAAGAGGGATAAGTCAGTTTCCGAACCCCCCGATCATGATTGGTATTACTATAAAGAAAATTATTACGAAGGCGTGTGCCGTGACGATTACATTATAAATCTGGTCGTCTCCTAAAAGGGCGCCAGGTTGGCTTAGTTCGGCTCGGATGAGCAGGCTTAAGGCGGTGCCTACTATTCCGGCTCATGCACCAAATACTATATAGAGGGTGCCGATATCTTTATGGTTGGTGGAGAAGAATCAACGTGTGATTGCCACAGGTAGGATGGCTGAGTTAAGCGGTGGGTTGTAGCCCCATATACAGAGGTTTAAGCCCTCTTCCTATCAAGCCCTGAGGTGTTCGGCACGTAAGATTGCAAATCTTAAAGAGCGGACTAGCGTCGGCCGGGGCTTTCCCGCCTTCTCCCTTTTAAAAGGCGGGAAAGCTAGACGGATGCTCGCTGGTTTGGGCGCTTAGCTGTTAACTAAGAGTTTGTAGGATCGAGGCCTGCCTGTCTAGGAAGGTTTTAGCTTAATTAAAGCGTCTGCGTTGCATGCAGGAGATGTGGGGTAGTCTCCCGCAAGTCTTATCAGGGGCTGGGAGATTTTCACTCTCGCTGAGGACTTTGAAGGCCCTTGGACTTATGCTATCCTAAGCCCCTTAAGGGGTTAGAATAGCCATTGCGGCCGGGGCTAGAGGTAGTAAGCAAAGAGCGGCTGTTACAGAGGAGGCCAGGGGTAGGGTGAGCTGGTTTGAAGAAAGACGTCATGTAGGGACTCCAGTGAGGTTGTTTGGGGACATAGTAAGAGCCATTGCGTAGCAAAGTCGAAGGTAAAAGTAGAGGCTGAGAAGAGCAGAGAGAGCGGCAATGGTTGCTATAGGGGCAAGGTCTTGCTTTGAAAGTTCTTGGAGGATAAACCATTTGGGTATAAAGCCTGTGAGTGGTGGGAGTCCCCCGAGCGAGAGTAGAATAAGGGGGGCCAGAGATGTGAGGGCGGGGGCTTTCGTTCAAGAGGTTGCGAGTGTGTTGATGTTTGTTGCTTTGTTTAGCTTAAACACTAGGAAGGCTGAGAATGTTATAATGAAGTACGTGAAGAGGGCCAGGAGTGTGAGTTGAGGTGAGAATTGAAGGATTAGGGCTATTCACCCTAGGTGGGCAATTGAGGAGTAGGCTAGGATTTTACGAAGCTGGGTTTGGTTTAATCCCCCTCAGCCTCCAATTAGTGTGGAGGCTAGACCTAACATTATCAGGAGGGTGGGGTTAGTGGGGTGGATCTGAACAAGAAGGGCGAAAGGTGCTAGTTTTTGTCACGTAGATAGGATGAGCCCTGTGGTAAGGTCAAGGCCTTGAAGTACCTCAGGGAGTCAGGCATGGACTGGGGCTAGTCCGACCTTTATCGCCAATGCTAGCATCATCATTGTAGTGGGTACGGGGTGAGATATTTGTTCAATAGCTCATTGTCCAGTTAGTCAAGCATTAGTTGTGCTAGCAAATAAAAGCATGGCGGCCGCGGTAGCTTGGGTGAGGAAATATTTAGTAGTGGCTTCAACTGCTCGGGGGTGATGGTTTTGTGCTATAAGTGGAATGATAGCTAGTGTATTTATTTCGAGGCCCATTCATGCTAGGAGCCAGTGGGAGCTTATAAAAGTAATTGTAGTGCCTAGGCCTAAGCCAAATATTAGGGCAGCTAAGATGTAGGGGTTCATTAGCAAAGGAAGGAGTTCAACCTACATAACCGGGGTATGGGCCCGAAAGCTTATTTAGCTGACTTTACTTAGGAAGTGGTGTAGTTGGAAGCACAAGGAGTTTTGATCTCCTTAGGTAGGGTTCAAGCCCCTTCTTTCTAAAGGATTTGGGGGGGGTTGAACCCCCGTAAAGCACTCTATCAAAGTGGTCCTTGGTCATTCGGGCACAAATCCTATGTTATGGGTGAGGGGGTAGCCCGGCTGCTGCAATAGGGAGAGCAAGGTGTCAAATTACTAGGGCTAGTGTGAGAGGAAGGAAGTTTTTTCAGATGAGGTGCATGAGCTGGTCATAGCGGAATCGGGGGTAAGAGGCTCGTACCCATAGAAAGACTACTGAGAGTAGAGCAGCTTTAATTATAAGGTTTGTGGTTGTAAGAAGGGGAAATGTTGGGATGTGGGAGGCGCCCAAAAATAGTGTGGCGGAGAGGGTGTTTATTAGGAGAATGTTTGCGTACTCCGCTAGAAAGAATAGAGCGAAGGGGCCTCCTGCGTACTCGACGTTAAAGCCTGAGACTAGCTCGGATTCTCCCTCAGTGAGGTCAAAGGGTGCTCGGTTTGTCTCTGCTAGGGTGGAGATGTATCATATTGCGGCCAGGGGTCAGGCTGGAATAATAAGTCAGATCGTCTCTTGGGCAACGTTAAATGTTTGAAGTGTAAAGCCGCCTGTAAAGATAATGGCGTTTAGAAGGATTAGGCCTAAACTTACTTCATATGAAATGGTTTGGGCAACGGCTCGTAGGGCCCCAATGAGGGCGTATTTCGAATTAGAGGCTCACCCTGAGCCCAGAATTGAGTAAACTGCCAGGCTTGAAAGTGCTAGAATAAACAGGATACCTAGATTAAGGTCTGTAACGGGGTAGGGGAGTGGCATGGGGGCTCAAAGTGTGAGGGCCAGGGTAAGTGCGAGCATAGGGGCGAGAAGAAATAGGAGGGGGGAGGAGGTTGAGGGCCGTACTGGTTCTTTAATGAATAATTTAACTCCGTCTGCGATAGGCTGAAGCAGTCCGTAGGGCCCCACGATGTTTGGCCCTTTCCGAAGCTGTATGTAGCCTAGGACTTTTCGTTCAAGGAGAGTGAGGAAAGCTACAGCGAGTAATACGGGGACAATGAAGGCGAGGGGGCTGAGGATGTGGGAGATGAGAGTGGATAGCATGAGAGTTAGGGAGAGGATTTGAACCTCTGTAGAAAGGGCTTAGGCCTTTTGCAATTACCTTGCTCTGCCACCGTAACATATCGTGCGGGGGGCCGAGTAATCCCTGTGATGTTAGGTTCGTTATTATGTGCACGAGGGTCTTATGGGAGAGGGTTGAACCTCTGTGAGGAAAATGATAGTCTTCCTATTACCGAGAACTGCCGCACCCAATTATTGCCATTATCTTTGGCTTTGAAGGGGCATGCCCTTTTGCCTACTTTAGTTGTTTTCAGTAGGAGGGGGTGAGGCGTGCTTTAAGTATTGGCCTCCTCTTTTCGGTCCTTTCGTACTAGAAAAGAGCATGTCATAGATAGAAACTGACCTGGATTACTCCGGTCTGAACTCAGATCACGTAGGACTTTAATCGTTGAACAAACGAACCCTTAATAGCGGTTGCACCATTAGGATGTCCTGATCCAACATCGAGGTCGTAAACCCCCTTGTTGATACGGGCTCTAAAAGGGGATTGCGCTGTTATCCCTAGGGTAACTTGGTTCGTTAATCGGCGTTGCCGGATCATTATTGGTCAGAAATTCCGTTAATTAGAGTTGCAACTCTTGGTTGTAGGAATAGTGTGTTCCCATTCCACTCGGGGGTTTTTTATTTCCTCGGGGTCGCCCCAACCTAAGACGGGGGCATGTTTCACTAGGTTCAGTCCTTTATATAGGGGTGCTTAACATGATATGCCTTATGTCTAAAGCTCCAAAGGGTCTTCTCGTCTTATGGTGGAATCCCCGCTTCTGCACGGGGAGATCAATTTCACTGACTTGAAAAAGGAGACAGCTAAGCCCTCGTTATGCCATTCATACAGGTCCCCATTTAAGAGACAAGTGATTGCGCTACCTTCGCACGGTTAGGATACCGCGGCCGTTGAACATATAGTCACAGGGCAGGCGGGACCTCTTATTCTTAGTTTGCAAGAGGCGATGTTTTTGGTAAACAGGCGAGGCTTCAAGTGTTTGCCGAGTTCCTTCTTTTTCTTTTAGTCTTTCCTTATAGGCACTCCAGTGTGGGGTTAACGGTTGTTTTTGGATGGTCTTCCTGTCATTTATTTGTTGTTCAATGCCCTCTTTGTTTGGGGCCGTTAATTTTCTGGCGGGGGGTTCGAGCCGATTTACACGTGTGCAAGGAGAGAGGGGGAGCCTCTCTTATTACTCATATTAGCATAGTCGCTCTCATGTTTGCATGAGAAGGCCTGGTAGATGAAGGGGGCTAGGATTGGGTTATCAGGATGTATGGGGAGTATAATGCTTGAGCTTTAACGCTTTCTGTAGGGATGGCTGCTTTTAGGCCCACCCGGGCATAGTACCTTAAGTTATTATGATCTTTACCCTCCTGGGAAAGTTGTGTCTTGTATCAAAGGGGCTGTACCCCCTTTGACTAACTCTCTAGGCTTCTTTAGGTGTCGGTGGGTCAATATTTTAGTTAGGGGTGGTGAGTAGAGAAGCCTGGAGGCTGAACTTCTATCCAATTCCCAGGCAACCAGCTATAACTAGGTTCGGTAGATATGTCACCTCTACTCAAAGCTCTTCCCACTCTTTTGCCACAGAGACGGGTTTGCCCTATGATAGGCTGTCTTGGAGTAGCTCACGTAGTTTCGGGGGCTCAAACTGAAGTTCTCTTTGCTTGAGTATTACTAGCTAAGGCATGATGCAAAAGGTACGAGGGCTAGTCTCTGCTTTTTTAAGCTTTACTGGGTTGTTTCATTTCTCTTTCAGCGTTTCCTTGCGGTACTTTCTTTATTGCTCACAAAGCCCCTTTTCTGTCGCCCATACTAAGGGGGAAAAATGTTTTGTTTTGTGCGGTTGAGTATATTTGGGGGTATAAGTGTTGGGTTCTTGTTTTTATTTAGGTGGGCTAGCTTGTTAGCGTCAGGGTAATCCGATTTGCACGGAGGACTTCTCAGTGTAAGGGAGATGCTATACTATCTTAGCTATACTCTGATTTTTCCAAGTGCACCTTCCGGTACACTTACCATGTTACGACTTGTCTCCCCTTTGCGGTTGGAAGATATTATTTAATTGGGTGTTTGGTTGCTTGGGGAGAGTGACGGGCGGTGTGTGCGCACTTTAGAGCCGGCTTCAGTAGAACACTCTGTTTTCTACTTACTGCTAAATCCTCCTTCGCGTGTATTTTTTCAGTACAATTTGTCGTCCGTGTTCGCTATGTTAGCGAATGTAGCCCATCTCTGCCCCCCCCATACGCTACACCTGGACCTGACGTTCTGGGCTGTGCCAATTTAGCTTACTATTAATCCTTCACAGGGTTAGCTGACGACGGCGGTATATAGGCGGAATATAACAAGGGAGGGTGAGGTTTAACGGGGATAATCGGTTACAGAACAGGCTCCTCTAGGGGGGTCTAAAGAACCGCCAAGTCCTTTGGGTTTCAGGCTGGTGCGCGTAGTTCCCAGGCGGATAGGGGGTGTATTCTTCTATCATTGTTTACAGTTATGCATAGTGGGGTATCTAATCCCAGTTTGTGTCATAGCTTTCGTGGAGTCAGGGGTGGTAAAGCCACTTTCGTGGTGGGGCTTCGTATTTTCGGATTGCGTATAACTGCCTTGAAGGCATTCGGCTTTAGTTTTTGGGTCTCCCTAACCACGCTTTACGCCGGGTTTTGTCAACTTGGGTCGCTCGTATAACCGCGGTGGCTGGCACGAGTTTTACCGGCCCTCTTAACTTTAACTAAGTCGAGTTTTCACTCATTGCTTAAGGTTTATCACTGCTGAATTCCCTTGAGGGTGTGGCTAAGCAAGGCGTTGTGGGCTAACATAAGTTTGTGCCTGATACCAGCTCCTTGTTTTAGGGTATAAAACTGTTGGGGCATTCTCACGGGGGTGCGGATACTTGCATGTGTAAATCTAGTTGAAGTAGACAGTAAAGCCAGGACCAGGCCTTTGTGCTTGCGGGGCTTTCTTAAGGCCCGTCTTAACAGCTTCAGTGTTATGCTTTAAGTTAAGCTACGCTAGC